ATAAAACAATATCTTCATCTTAATTAGTTTAATTAGTTTAGTATAGTGTATAGTAAGATTTTCCTTTTTCAGTTTTCATAATTCAAATAAAATATCATTTACTTTGTTTTTTTATTAAAACAAAAAGGAATAATATAATAATTAATCTATTTTTGTGTATACATATATATTGTTAATTTATAATATATAGACATAGTCTATCTATATAGATATATTTTATATTATTTATATATTCTATAATATTTCGATATTATGAAAATTTCTATATTATAGAATATTTTATATTTATATTATAAAGTTAAAGTATCTTCTATTTATATAATAGAATAGTATAGTATTAGAATTTATAATAAAATAATGAAGAATTAGATTACAATAAACAGTAATTTCTATTACAATATTCTTATACATTAAGATTAAATATGTATAATGCATAGATTTATCCATTAGAATTCTAAAAAATTGGATTTTCAAAGTAAATTTTTTAAGTAATTAGTAATTTGATAAAAATATCGAATTACTATTTCATTAGATAGAATCAAAAAATATTCAAATTACTAAATGAATGAATGTATAATTAGAATTTAATCTAATGGTTTTTTATAACCATTATAGATTAGTTATAGCTATTGGCTATTCTAAATTAATAAATTAATAAGTGGATTTTATATTAAAAAAAAAAAAAGAATCGACCATTCGAGTATTCTAAATTGCATGAAAAAATGATAGGGGGCATATAAAATAGATAGATATTCGGTATATATCTATGTATATTGAATTGTGAATACAGAAATAATAGAATCATTTTTGATTCGACCAAATATGAGTATCCGATATAGTGGATGAAAGAGAATAAATCAAATAGGAGAAAACATCTTTCAATATAGGAATCGGTATTGAATCAATTCAACAGTTCTGGCATAATTTTCCTAATTTAAATGAAAAAAGTATCCTAATGATATCCCAATCTAAAACAAAAGGGGGGGTATGGCGAAATTGGTAGACGCTACGGACTTAATTGGATTGAGCCTTGGTATGGAAACTTACCAAGTGATAACTTTCAAATTCAGAGAAACCCTGGAATTAACAATGGGCAATCCTGAGCCAAATCCCGTTTTCGCGAAAGAGTTCATAAAGCGAGAATAAAAAGGATAGGTGCAGAGACTCAATGGAAGCTGTTCTAACAAATGGAGTTGACGACATTTCCTTTCGCATTAATTCTAATTAGGGAAGGGATCAAGGATAAACGTATGTATATATATACATATATGTATACGTATATGTACTGAAATATTATTTCAATTGATTAATGAAGACCGAAAATCTCTATTTGTGAATATTTATATCACAAATAAATGAAAGATGTGAAGCAAATCATTTCTAAGTTGAAGAGAAAGAATTGAATATTCATTGATCAAATCATTCATTCCATACATAGTCTGATAGATCTTTTGAAGAGAGCTGATTAATCAGACGAGAATAAAGATAGAGTCCCATTCTACATGTCAATACCGACAACAATGAAATTTATAGTAAGAGGAAAATCCGTCGACTTTAGAAATCGTGAGGGTTCAAGTCCCTCTATCCCCAAAAGGCCTGGTTAACTCTCTAATTATTTATCCTAAATCCTATTTTTTTTTATTCGTTACGTATCTTATTCAGTCTATTCTTTCACAAATGGATCTGAGTAGAATTTTTCTTTTTCTTATCACAATCACAAGTCTTGGATTGGGATATGTTTGGAATATGTAATTGAATATATATCTATATTATTTATGTTATACACGTACAAATTAACATCTTATCCTTGAGCAAGGAAGAATCCTCATATGAATGATTAACATACAATACATAATGATTACTACTGCTGAAACTTAAAAAGAAAAATGAAAAGAAAATTAAAACGAAAAAAGTCTTTTTTTAGTTTACATAGACTCATTGACATATACTCAAGTAATCTCTTAAAATGGGGATGGTGCATCAAGAATGGTCGGTCGGGATAGCTCAGCTGGTAGAGCAGAGGACTGAAAATCCTCGTGTCACCAGTTCAAATCTGGTTCCTGGCACACAAATTAGATAAGAACTTGTTAGATGTTCTAATTGGATTTCTTGAATTGTTTCGTCAATCGTGTTAGCCCCCAGCCCAGAATCCCTTTTTGACTCTGTACCAGCGATTCCACTAATATTATAGTATTCTGCTTATCTTAGTGAATAATACAAAAAAATAAGATAATACAAGAAGAATTAGTGAACAATAATGAAATAATTCCTTCATATTGATAGAGATAGGAGACAAAATTGACATGGATATAATAAGTCTTGCTTGGGCTGCTTTAATGGTAGTTTTTACATTTTCCCTTTCCCTCGTAGTATGGGGAAGAAGTGGACTCTAATGGTACTTCTAATTGAGTTAAGGGATCAAACTGTATCAATTGTTTTATAATTTAGGTTCTGAAATTTTTTGAACTATTGAATTTAAATATTTAATTCATACTAATTAAATGATTAATTGAATTCAAATATATCTGCATTTCGGAATTCTATTGTATTCTAGTGGTGTAATGTATTCTATGGATAATATAGAAATAGAAAATACTCTTTAAATCAAACAAATATTTGAATTATTCCCATGTTTGTATTTTGAAAGTCAAGGGAATTCAAATAAATTGAATCCTATTCCTTCCGAATTGTTCCTAAGATTTCTATTTCGATGAACTGGCTCTTACCAAAGTTATATCTGGAAAATCGGGAACCGCGGATCCCCCCCCTCCCTACTCAATTTTTGTGTCCCCTCCCTTTTTTTCTTTGCAAAGAGATGAAAATAGTTCTGTTCTTAATTATTAAGCAGATACACAATGTCTATGTCTATAGGAAACAAAATAGACATAGGAGTTGTCTAAGGCGATATTACACATAGTAAGATATTGCCGTTGCCTTAGGCGCATACCCTATTACATTACGTGTTTACCTTACCGCTTGTTTTATTTTATTATTTGTATTTTAGGTTCGAAATAAAATTAGATTTATGCTTGATTGAACTCATCTCATATCACGGTTCAAACGTTAAAAATCGGTTGTGGGTTTTACCACCAATCTATCTTTTCGAAATACGAAAAAGTTTCTCATAGAACCCCGGGTCATCTCATCTGTCAACTATTTAATAACAACTATTTAATCAATTACGTTGCTTTTTGATTATTTCAGTGGAACCAATACAAATCAAATGGATGAAACAAAGAACAAAAAATTAGGACACACTATGCTATGTACATTACATATATGGCATATAGACTCTATATATATGAATATGAGGATACATATTGTATGTAGATTAATAATCCATATTAAATCTCTATTTTTTATAGAATAAAATTTGATACACTACAATAATAGAAAGTATGGTAGAAAGAAATAGATTTGATTTCTTTCTACCATACTATCCGGATTTATTTCATAGAATTCTGCTGATTCTAGTCTAGTCCCACCATCTTATTTAAGACTAAGACCCGAAATTGAAATCCCTTTTTCATTTTTTTATTCAACCATTGCATTGATAAGAATTAAGAAGTCATAATTAAGTAAAATTAGTCACTTTGACTTACCGTTTTTACATAAATTATAAGTAAAAAGGCAGTAGGAACTAGAATGAACAGTGCAGTAGCAATAAATGCGAGAATATTGACTTCCATAATCTCTATGTTTTATTTCTCTTTAATTTCCAATAAATAACTCGGGATTTGATCCCATAAAGATGATAAATCTTTCGTCGGTAAATTCAATGGTATAAATTACATCTCGATGATATCAAATCGGATCAATATCATGAATAACAATATCTGAGCTATCAAATCAATTCATCGTCGAGAAATTGAATAGTATAACATAGGAAGATCTTTTATCCATACCAAATTCAAAAATCTTATTTCTGATGCAATTGCAATCAATAATTCTTTTTCTTTTTTACAAGTTTTTTCTTTCTTCGTCGGAACCTTTACCTCTTAAAAAAAAAAAAAAGAGGGGGATGGGATCCCCGTAAGGAATGAGATTATGTTTGTTATTTTTATTCCCTTTCACACACACACGAGAATTGATGTATTTTTTTTTTTTTGGATTTGTATCTATCGGGACTGACGGGGCTCGAACCCGCAGCTTCCGCCTTGACAGGGCGGTGCTCTGACCAATTGAACTACAATCCCAGGGAAAAAGTGTACAGCATACATATCCTTAGGAGATTTCATTCAAACCCTTTCTTTTTCCATTTTTAAATTCGAATCGTTCGTTGTGCTGTAACTGACAGAGGCGGGACTTATTTATATATTGAGATCTATATGGATATGATATGCACTTTAGCGAGAGCGACACGAATTACTCGTAATTTGTTTTCGTTATTGCCGAATCGATTAAAAAAAAAGACTCTTTTTTTTTTTACTTTAATCCTTTCCTTAGACTTTATACTTACATATCCTGATATGAATCTAGATCATTAGCAAGATCCGAATTTGTATTTGTGGAATACATACGTAATACGGAAAAAATATAAATAGCGTTAGGGATGTATCATATTTTTATTCTTCCATATCAGAGCACATTGGGAATTTCCGGAGAACAACAAATGGGTTATATCATTTCATGGTGGATCGGCAAATTATTGGGCCGAGCTGGATTTGAACCAGCGTAGACATATTGCCAACGAATTTACAGTCCGTCCCCATTAACCGCTCGGGCATCGACCCGGGAAAAATCAATTTAAGTCTTTATTGATAATCCATGATCAACTTCCTTTCGTAGTAACCTACCTACCCCCAGGGGAAGTCGAATCCCCGCTGCCTCCTTGAAAGAGAGATGTCCTGAACCACTAGACGATGGGGGCATACTTGCCCGACCGCCATTCGGCTATATTGATAGTATGAACAGTTTTTTGAAATTGTCAATATAATGGAATGATATGATTCGATCAGAAGGATCTTTCCATCTTCCATTTTTCAAAATTCCATAGAATT